GACGAATATGGTTAGTATCCAGTGAAATTTTCTATTTTATTCTATTAGAATAGAAAACTATTGATTCATTCTATGGCATTTCAATCTGCCAATAATGACATAGTCACGCCGCTCCCATTTGGCTTGAAAAAAAAAAAGAAGGGATAAAGTCAAATAGTCTTCTTCACAATATAGATACTATGACTAGGAATGTGATACAAATAATTGCCGACACCCGGTAGAAAAAGAATATAAACAAGAAAAAAACTTTTCATAAATTTTTGATCATACATAACATAACTGCCAACAAGAATTTGATTCTTTTTACGAACTTAATGCTGATAAATCTGCGACTCTAATCTAGAAATTCATTTCGGACAATTGAACCTTCTCAAACTGTTTCTTCTTAAGAACCAAAAAGATTTGTGCCAAAATAACAGATGCCAAGAAGAACAAAAGGCCTTGGACACGTAATGGATCTTGAAGGACTATTTCTGCATCCCCTTGACCAAATCCACCCACATTAGGATTACTCGTTAATGGCTGATCAAGTTTGATAGATTCGCCCTCTGAAACAAGAAGTTCTGGTCCTGGGGGGATAATATCAACCACTTGATGTCCATCCGACGCATCTGTTATGGTTATTTCATACCCCCCTTTTTCTTTTCGTATTATTTTACTTACTATCCCAGCTGCTGTAGCATTATAAACTGTATTGTTACTCTTGCTCCCGTCGGGATAAATCTGTCCCCTTCCTCTATTCCCGCCTACATATATGGGATATTTTAAGAAGTGAACATCTTTATTAATAGCGGGGTCCGGAGAAAGAATAGGAAAGGTTATTTCACTATATTTCTGACCAGGAACGGGACCTATAACAAGAATATTTTTTTTAGTGGGGCGGTAGCTCTGGAAAGACAGATTGCCTATCCTTTCTTTCATCTCGGGCGAAATACGATCGGGGGGGGCTAATTCAAACCCCTCGGGTAAAATAAGAACAGCGCCCACATTCAACCCCCCCTTTTTACCATTAGCAAGAACTTGTTTTACTTGCATATCATAAGGAATTCGCACAACTGCTTCAAATACAGTATCAGGAAGTACCGCCTGGGGAACCTCAATATCCACGGGCTTATTAGCTAAATGGCAATTGGCACATACAATACGCCCAGTCGCTTCTCGTGGATTTTCATAACCCTGCTGTGCAAAAATGGGATATGCATTTGAAATGGATGTCCGAGTTATGATATATATCATCAGTGACACAGAAATAGATCGAGTAATCTCTTTCTTTATCCAAGAAAAGGTATTTTTCATTTGCATGGTCCAATCATTGATCCCGAAAATTTCTACAATAAAATTAGGTAGGTCGCGTGTATAGTCCCTATCCACAATTCTGCTATTTACTGAAATCATTTTACTGGAATATAGGAGTAGGAGAAATCCTCGTCTGGCTAGAAAGAGTCAGTACGTCTTTAAACGTTTTGCTTATTTAAAATATTATCAGTCATTCATTGAATGATAAATCACTACAAGGGATGGAGATACACGATTTAAATAACGAAAAATCCAATATTTCAAAATTGTATCTAGAATGACTGGAAAGGTGGAAACAAGACCAGATATAATTTGATCGTTATGAGCAAATCCAAAATCTTTGTAGACATAAGCAATCATGAGTTCCCAACCGCGGGGCGAATGGAATCCTATACATAAATCAGTTAATAAAAGAATAGAAAAAGCTTTTATTGTGTCACTTAAGTTATATAGGAATTCTTGAACCCAACAGTTAAGAATAAGAAGTTCTTTATTACCCAGAATAGAATAACCACTGAAAATAATGAAACAGATTATATTTGTCGATAAGTGCAAAATCGTATGGATATGATCCTCATTGTGCATCTTGATCAATTGGATCATTTCTTTGTGGATTCCTATACGAAGTGTTGGTAGATGTGTTTCCGGGTATTCTTTTATCATTTCGTCCAAGAGTAAGAATTCTTCTAATTCTATGAATTTTTCTAGAAGACTCTTTTCTTGAATATCAGTCAAAAAAGTTTCCGATTGCCTAGCATTCCACCAATTAGTAACCCAAGATTCAAGACATTTATTAAATAAGAGAGAGATCCACCAGGGCAAAAATACTATAGATGTAAGATATAGAAGAGGAAGAAATGCTTTCTTTTTTGCCATTTTTCATCTGTGAATTTGAATTGTTAATGAACCCACCCCATTCGCCGAATCTCTGGGATCTAATCTTTTTCTATCAATCATAAGTTCTAGTACAAAGGAGCGAATCTATCCCCTTCTTTTTATTTGTAATTCAGTAGTTAGTCCTTGAATCTAGAAAGAATACAGAAATAGAATAAGAGCCCACTTCGAATTCGAATGAAGAAATAATTAAAAAAAATCTTGTTTCCAGATACCTCAAGTGATCAAATTCGAAGCTTTTTCAATGAATCCCGGAAAGAACCACTTCAAGTAATGAATATTATTCGGATTTCGAGCCAAAGCCAAAGGAACCCCCTTTCTATCAAAATAGAAAATATTTCATTTCGAAAAAAAAAATTCGCCGGCTACCCATAGTCATAATCCAGGAAAAATGGAAAGAGATTTCTGAAGAATATTGTGAGGATCAAAAATGAGTGGAAAAATAAGACAGAAAGGTTCTCTTTATAAGAGATCCAATTCTTTGATCATTAAAAAACACAAAAGAAAGGATAAAAAAAGAAAGCTCGATTGACAACAAAAAGAGAGAGAATTTACAAGATATGATCTATCTGTATCTAACGTATCAATTAATTCATATTGAAAATAAAAAGATCAATTCTTTATTCCGAAATGTTTTGATATACTAGATGAATCCATTATTTCGATTTGTTACTTGTTTTTTAATGATTTGCGAACAAAAAAAAGTTTCTTTTTGTTTTATCGCGGTTCCGCATACGTCTACTTTGGCTCGAATGAACGTTTTGAAAAAACTTGGAGCTATCCTATAGAAAAAAAAGAGAATTCTTGAACTTTTTCCCTCCCGCGGAGAAAGAATTGATTCTTCAGTTCAAGTAAATTTCAAAAAACTTCAATTGGTACGCGCAAGAAATAGGCCAATTCGGCAGCTTTTTGCTCAATTTCTCGCGGAGTCAAATTCTCATCACTACGCGGCAAGGGAATGGCCTCCTGCCCTTTGATTTCCATATAAAGGACACGACGAGCATAAATACCCTCTTTAACTTCTATTCTGATGGATTGAATATCTTTCATACGGAATCGTAGGAAGATACGACGATTTTTTCCAGGAAATCCCCAACGAAAAATACACACTATTCCTTCTTTTCTATCGAATCGATCATAGCCACTACCCACATTCCAAGAAATTGTGCACCACAAATAAGAACTAATAAAGAGACCCGCGATTCCGTAGAAAGACATCACGAGACCCTGCGGAAAAAAACTTATTTGCTCAGAAGGAACTAAAGATATCAAATTCTTCCCGAGATAACTGGAAGTTCCAACCAATACAAATCCTAATGAACCTAAAAAAAGGATAAAGGCCCAGCAGAAATTACTTATTTTTCGAGACCCCACTATAAGTTCTATCCATATATGTTCTGATCGCCAACTCATACTAGATCCTGTTGCATTTTATTGGAATTGAGAAAAAAAAGTCCAAATGGATTTGATTTTCCTTTTTTTGTTTCCGAAGTAACTCTCATCAACTAGCGCTATTCTGATGTAACCCTTTAGGAGTAATTCATCGAATTGATTTGATTAGGGCTAAAATAATAACATTCAATTTATATGATCTCCTATAGATATCTACATACATATAGCTACATTGACTTTACATTTCAGCTATCCGCCTCGATTCCGATGAAAATAGCCATAACTCATTTACCCATATCATATATTTAGGGATAGGGATACATAAGAGCTCCTTCATTTATGTTCGGAAGAAGCCGCATGTTATACCATATTAAATAGATATCCGTCTTATCTATATCTAAGTCTTGAAAAGAATAGATGAGATTGGAACCCATCGGATCTAAACAATCTTGTTTTTTTGAACATGAAGAGATAAAGAAGCCATTGCAATTGCCGGAAATACTAGGCCCACTAAAGGCACAAAAATAGAGGGTAAGTTTGTCATAGAATGGGTACCTCGATGGAATATTTGTACCTGTTATTGTTATAAAGATATCTTATAATAATTATAATTCGTATATAATTATACTAAGTATATCTATATAATTCTAAGTATATCTATATAATTATACTAAGTATATCTAAGCGAGTATATATAATAAATAAGTGCAAGGAATGTATAATTAAATAAATGAGACTTATTCATCTTTCTATATGAACTACAAAAATATATCTATGATAATCCATTCTTGTCGTAAAATTTGAAGTGAATTCTCATTTTTAGTTCGATTTTTATTTTATATTTCTTACAAATTCCCGAAAGATTGATTAGGATTCGATCCAACAACAGGGATTCTTAGTAAAAATAAGGATTTCTCGGGAAATATAGTAGAAAGAGACTCTTTTTTTTCTATATTTGAATTATATATACGCAGCAAGAAGGAAAAAGAAAATGAAATTTATTTGCCTAACCTAATTTGAATGGCGCATTTGAATTGCGCATAAGGCAGAATTTTCTTTTTTGATCTTGTTCATAGGGGGTTCCTGATTAGTAATCAGCAATATCGGTATAAAAAAAAATTGTCCGCACAATTCTTTATAGAATTTACAAATCAAATTTACAATTGAATCTTATTTCACCAAAGAAAAAATACATTCTTCGGATTTTTACTTTGATTCCGATAAACTAACTATTTATTCACTACAAATAAAATAATTTTACTTAAGGCTCTCCTTAATTGAATTTGAATTCAAAGGAAAAAAAGCGTGAAGCTTCAATAACTCACTCAAAACACCCTTTAAAAGATTACGTGGTACAATTAGATCGAATAAGCCCTTATCGAATAAATATTCAGTCTCTTGTGAACCTTCAGGTACTG